GCTTGGAGGATTAGAAATATGACTATTGCTTTCCAATTAGCTGTTTTTGCATTAATTGCGACTTCCTCAGTGTTAGTAATTAGTGTACCCCTTGTATTTGCTTCTCCTGATGGTTGGTCAAATAATAAAAACGTTGTATTTTCCGGTACATCATTATGGATTGGACTAGTCTTTCTGGTAGCTATTCTGAATTCTCTCATTTCTTAAATTTGTTTAGTATTTAGTAGCCCGATACAAAATAAATAAAAAGGCCATTTCTTCGAAAAAATTGGAATTGTGAGACGCATTAAAATGCAATTTGCGTTCCGAATTGCTACCTCTTCTCTTTCATTATTATGAAATTCCATTGCCATTAGAATATTGATTGACAGACAATTAAAAAAAAGAAAACTCTAATATAATAGAAAATGAAACGGTCGACCCAGACATAGACGGTCGACCCAGGCGGATATACCCTATAAAATATATCCCGTAGCGAGCGTAGTTCAATGGTAAAACATCTCCTTGCCAAGGAGAAGATACGGGTTCGATTCCCGCCGCTCGCCAGCTTAATTTAGTAAGGTACTATGATAAAAAATTTAGTCTAGTTGACTACTTAACTACTTATATTAAATTAAGTAGGTGTTAGTCTAGTACCGTATCCCTTACTATCTTACCCTTCTTTTGCACCCCACTCAAAAAAAGGGGCTCCGGAGGCGGGAATCGAACTCGCCAACAGGGCTCCCTAAATTGGGGATTCACCGAGACAAACAACTGGCAAACTCCTTTTAAAGGGAAGGGAGGTAGACTGTGCCTTTCTTTCATTTCTTTTTTCTTTTCTGCAGGGTAGGAAGGAGCCTTGAGAGTTCTTCTTGTAGGGGCAAGTGACTTCGCAAACTGCTCCATTTGGCCCTTTAGGGCCGGGAACTAATGAATAAAAAAGGGTTGGATACCGCCCAGCCCTCTACTCTATACAAATAGAATAGTCCTTTTATACAGACTGCTAAGTGCGGAGACGGGAATCGAACCCGTGACCTCAAGGTTATGAGCCTCGTGAGCTACCAAACTGCTCTACTCCGCTCTGGAGGGACGGAAACTGGTGGACGAAAAAGGTTGAATACAGGACTCTACCATGTCTAGACAAATAGAATAGTCCTTTTATACAGAATGGAGCGGGTAGCGGGAATCGAACCCGCATCGTTAGCTTGGAAGGCTAGGGGTTATAGTCGACGTTGGTTGATTAGTTTTAACGTCTCTAATTCAAAACCGAACATGAAATTTTGATTTCATTCGGCTCCTTTATGGATATTCTCACCACTTAACATCTATGTCAGCTTTTCTATCTGAATGGAACCAAAGCTCTCCGCTTTCTAGATGATCCCTATAGAGTAGGAGATAGAAATTCTACTAAATCTATCTAATCTACTTACTTCGTTCCCTAATTTCATTCAAGAGATCCTGAGGAAAAGAATTAGGTTTCCACCGAGCTGAAACAATATGCTGATGGTTCTAGTAAACCAAAACTACCGTTTTTTAGCTATTTGGCTTCCATTTCCTTTTTTAACAAAAGAAGATTTAGTTACGATTGGAAATAAACTTTTTTGTATCTTCATCCATAGATCCTTTACTCATATTTTAAAAATTGGAATACTTAATCCAATGCAAAATTATGCTTCGCGACTCTGTACTCATAATCCAATTTGTATTTTGGATGCAATTTCAATTAGTTTTTGGGTACAAATCGCGAGAATGTATATTCTTCCTCAATATGCTATTGAGAGGAAAAGGATTAAATCCTTTATAAGAACTAAAGTTTTCATCGGAATATAAAAAACTTAAGGACGCCTTAAGTATATCATTTCAAATTCAGTTATTAATAGAACGAATCACACTTTTACCACTAAACTATACCCGCTACATGTAGATTATGATACCAACGCTACCCTTTGTCAAGGGTAGCCATTCGAGAAGGAGGCTAATTCCCCCTTATTGAATCAAATGGAGAAGGTTCATGACAGTGAGCTGTTGGTACTTCGATCGCGGGCCTTTACTTTAGCTTTAGGGTTTAGATAGCCCCTCTGGGATGTAAAATATATCTCTTCTCACCATCCCCATAGTGTATGAGACAAATGTATGCATTTCGATTAGGTTCGTATTCTACGGTTACGACTACAATGATCATTATTTGTTTTGCGAGGACGTAAGTGTGCCAGACTGCTCTAAGGAATAGTTTGATTATTCCTACAATATACACTAGGAGATATAGGGAGCAGCACTGCCCCCATAAATCCCTTTCTTCCTTTTCTTTTTTGTTCAATTCTGAACAAAGAAATTGGGGAAGATGTTTTCTTTCTTCCCCCACTTATCATGAAGTCCGAGCCCTAGAGAAAGAGTGAGATGCATTTTAAAAATTCATCATAGACTTTCCCTATGGCTTGAGAGAAGCAAGAAACAAAGAGTCGTAACTTAAACGGAGAAGCGGACAGGACCCGACGGATTTACCTGATGTAAAGAAGATCCTAAATGTCTCTGGTTAGTCGATCCTCTCCATTTACCAATTTCTTCTCCTCTTTTCCACTCAATTCTAGTTTATTAGATTCTTGTTTAAAAGAATCAAAGAAGATGAATAGAACTAAGAACACATAAAAAAGAGCATAGAGGACCAAGACCATTACCAAATGTTCCTCCCAAGAATCATATTGGGTATCTGTTCCCTTCCTTTTCCCGCTAGGATCGGGAATCTTATATTTTCCATATCCATATACCATCGAACCTTTAGGGTTCCAGAATCCTCCTTTTTTCCTAATCTTCGGAAACAGAAAACCCATAGCCAGGAGGAGTTAGGTATGTAGGGTATGGTTTATTATTTTTTGTTGGGCAGGCAGTAGAATAATTTTTATACTCTGCAGTATAAATTCGACTGCCCACTTTTTACAAGCAAATTGTTGCTAAAACTCCAACATAGTTTGTTCAAAATGCACCAACCAAAATCCCTTTAGAATATTAAAGTACCCCCCTTCCTTGGAAGGGGTACCTGTTAAAAATCGCTTCAACAAATCCGTCCAAAACTTTTTAAGAAAAATTGAAAAGTTTTGAACTCGAAGGTTTTTCTAAGAGATGCCTGTTAAAAATAGTTTCAATTTCTCACCAAAACAGACAAGAAGTATATCACTGAAAATTAATACCCAACCATATGGGTATATGAAGAGCGCGAATTCCTTTATACCCTACCCAATTAGAATTAGAAGAAATAAAACATAAATGGAGAAAGTTCTCATCATAAGATCAGCCAATAGAAGAAAAAAGTCCCTAATTCTGCAGAACGTTCTGAGCACGTGAAAAGTCAATAGCCTAAAGATAAAAAAAAACAAAGTCTACCGTTTTTTTAACAGCAGCTCTTATTGCCCCTTTGGCCTTTTTTTTTTTGCCCATTGTTGTATCCGATTCAACAATTGATACATATTTGTTCTCCTCTTCTAAAAAATAGAACTTCTGGGCTTTGGTTTGGTGAGTCGTCCGAGATCATGTTTACATACCTATGAACTTACCCTCTTCAAGTATATCGGATACTAATAATAATTTTTTATTGTGTCAACTCTCTCTTCACGTATTTTATTATATGTATTTTTTTATATAAAAAAAGAAAAAAACCTCTACTTTGTGCAAGTGATAAGAGAGAATATGAAAGATTTTATTATTTTTCTTGATTTTCTCAAGATTTAGAACTCTCAAGATTTTGAACCTCGCCATGAATAAACTTCTATATCTCGATATATACATATATAATCTCTACATATATCTCTATATATACATATATTATGTACATTATGCAGTAGACTCATAATGAGAAATCAAAGTGGCTAATTTTTGAATTGAATAAAAAGCCCTTTTAACTCAGTGGTAGAGTAATGCCATGGTAAGGCATAAGTCATCGGTTCAAATCCGATAAAGGGCTTTTTATTTGGTGGTAGAGTAATGCCATGGTAAGACGTAAGTCATCGGTTCGAATCCGATAAAGTACTTTTCTACTAAATTTATTATTTATTCACTTTTTTTTCTTTGTTTTTGAAAATTTCTCTATTTTTTCTTGAATTTTATGACTTAGTGTGGGATGCATGCATTTTTGGTCTGAACGCTAAACGAAGCACGGGGTGGAAATTACAAAAAAGAAATCAAATTGGACTCTTTTTCCTGTTAGATCAATCAAATCACTACCTGTACTGAACTAATCTAGAATCCCTTTTATTAATCTATTCTTATTCTATACCCTTTAAATGAATTTCCCTAAAAAGTAGGGAATGATCCGTGAATTAACCTAACCATCAACTAAAAAAAATCCTATGAAAGCATAACAGAAAAGTAGGAAAGACTCTTTGCTTTGGATCTAGTTATACTCTTCGAGTATATTGACAATTCCAAAAAACTGCTCATACTATCATTATAGTATAATGACGAGCGGTTGTATATGGCCCTATCGTCTAGTGAAGTGATGCCCCTATCGTCTAGTGGTTCAGGACATCTCTCTTTCAAGGAGGCAGCGGGGATTCGACTTCCCCTGGGGGTAGGGAGTATTATGAAAGGAGGTTAATCATAGATTCTAAAAAACCCTAGAATAAATTCTTCCTGGGTCGATGCCCGAGCGGTTAATGGGGACGGACTGTAAATTCGTTGACGATATGTCTACGCTGGTTCAAATCCAGCTCGGCCCAAAAATCTAGGGCTTCGTGAATATGAACTAAATCCATTTGTTTTTCTTCCATAAAATAAAATGTCTGATCCATAGAAATAAAGGATAAAGCGAAAGGGGGAAATTTCTTTCTAATCCATATCTCTCTCATTCCTTTTTTACAAACAAAAGAGTTTTTCTTATTGAAATGAAAGGTGGATTATCATCCATTTTTAGCGATAAAAAATCGCGACATACTAGTTATGTCACTCTCACTATACCCACATATGATATGTGGGTATGTAGTATATGATTCGTCTATTTCTTAGAGTACGACAGGCGAATCGAATCTTCTTATGGTTCTATTTAAGAATAGGTATGCCATACACCCCGCGGGGATTGTAGTTCAATTGGTCAGAGCACCGCCCTGTCAAGGCGGAAGCTGCGGGTTCGAGCCCCGTCAGTCCCGAACTAGGGTTCAATGAATGGAGAAATTCATCTTTCCTTTTTCCATGAAAAAGGGGGGGCAGGAGAGAAGATCAAATACCTATGGGGCACCCTTATTTCACTTTTTTTATTTCGCATTTCTCATTAAAGAGGGAGGGGAGGCCTATAGGAATTTTTTTTTTCACTACTCCCGGTTGATAAGGAAAGACATACATATCATACTTGGATTAGTATAATTTAGGATATTACTCTATCCTTATGATGATACCATCCTCATCTTAACTTCCTATTCGACTCTTATGGAATAGAGTACCGGTATTTTACCGAAATCCATACATAAATCGTATTCGTTTTTTCTTAGACATAGACAGTGAATTTAATTGAATATAATTAGTACTTTACTTTTTGGATTAAACCAGGCCCCCTCCATTTTGTAGTTCCAACTTTGTTTGTGTATGTTCAATGACTAATTGGAAAGAATCTATCTCATTTTCATTCCATTTGCGGACTCCTTATTTTATGGATCTGTTCTCATCTTTAGACCCCAAAAGTGGATATTGATAGTAACTTAATAAAATAAAAGAAAAACCAAGCAAAGCAAACGCCCTTTTTCCTAAATTAATTAAAATATTCGATTTTTTTTTATTTAAGCCCTCTTTTCTCCATCTCACTTCTACTTCTACTGCTTATTTGGATGTCTATGTGACCCATAGAAAGTCGGTCATATAATACATACATACATAATTGTATGTATAACTATAAGAAAAAGGAAGGGAAATTGGATAAGATAAGAAAGATCGTGGGTTATAGATATAGAAAAGAAAAAGTGGATCTTCCTATGTTATACTATTCCACTCTCAACCATGAATTGATTTGATAGATCCGATATTCATAATATTGAATTGATTCAGTATTATCAGAATGCAAGTCCTCCCCTTGAATTTACAGGATACCCCTTTTTCCTCTCCATGGGATTACATCCCGAGTTATTGTGAAAAAAATAAAGAGGTTATGGAAGTCAATATTCTCGCATTTATTGCTACTGCACTGTTTATTCTAGTTCCTACTGCCTTTTTACTTATTATTTATGTAAAAACAGTCAGCCAAAATGATTAATTGGAATTCCAATTAATCATTGAAGAAATGAAAAAGGGATTAAATAAAATAAAAATCCAAGTCTTAAATGAAAGGATCTGGTTGGAATCATAAAGTGTGGTAGAAAGAACTACATATAGTTTTTTCTACGACACTTTAGAGTCTTTCTATTATATTATCTTGAATCTACATAGAATAGATTAGTAGATTGAAATAGTAGTCTAATTCAATTTCTTTTTTCACTGCATCCACTTAATTTCAATCAAGTCAAAATAAAAAAATCGAAGACAATTCTTCACGAAAGAATCCATGGAGGGAGAGAAAAATAATATGAGAATAGACTATAGTAAAAAGTAAAAGAAAAAAAGTAAAAGGAAAAAACCAGCGAATCTTTCATGCTTAAACATGCGGCGAGATGCTTCAAAAGAGCATAAAAATTATTCTAAGAATAAGAAAAGAATATAAAACAAATGGAAAGTGTGCGATATGTTGTGAATAGCTCCGTGGAAGAAAGTCTAATTTTCTTATGTATAGAACTTTTTTAACCATTCGTCACTTCTAGTAGAAATTTTGAATTGCTGTAATCGCTCTTTCTATTTCTATATAGTAGAATAGAACGACTCTTTCTTACAAGAGTTTCTTACAGGTACAGGAGTGAAACAAAACTAAAGAAAGAGAGAAAGAATAAAGTTTGGCAAAATGATTAATGCAAAACGATCAATTAAAGAAAAAAGTTGATACAACAATTCGACTACTCAATCAATTAGTAGTATCCCTAGAGTCCACTCCTCCCCCATACTACTAGTGAAAGAGAAAATGTAAAGACTACCATTAAAGCAGCCCAAGCGAGACTTACTATATCCATGTAAATTATGTCTCCTATTTCTATGAAGGAATTATTCTACTATTGATCAATAATCATAGTGGAATCAAGGGTACAGAGTCAAAAAGGGATTCTGCCCTAACGCTATGGATGAATCAGTTCAAGGAATTTACTCCTAACAAATTCTTATAGGATTTCTGGTAGAATTGGAGAGCATTAAGTATAAATACGATACATAGCCCTTTTCCTTAAAAAAGAGTACGGGGATGATGTCCTGAATAGAAGACGCGGGAATAGGAAGATTTTTTCTTCCTTTTGTTACCCTTTTTTTATAAGCAAAGGACGTCAGAATATACCATAAAATTAGGATAGATAAATATTTATTGGATACCTACCTTGCCTATGTTTATTTTTAACCTAAACCCTACAGCCCTTCTATCATTCTATGAAAGAATGAGGAGACTTTATCCACAACTCCGAAATTGATTTTTGATCAGCCTATTCAATCTGATTCTCGACAGAATCAGTAGCCCTTACTTTAGTGTATGTAGGTAGCATAAGATGTATGATAAATAAAATGTATGATAATTAGGAAGTCTTGATATTCCTTCGTGGAGTCCCTTCTTCAATCTTAGATTGAAAAAAAAAGAATGCCCCTTAGGGGCCCTTTGGATATCAAGATTTCTGACATCTTAGCCTTGTAATTTTTAATTCTCGAATCGAATCAATTAAGAATCAATTAAAATTAATAAAAGAATAAGGAAACGCAACCTCATCCTTATTGGTAGCCATTTGGGCCACTACCGACAAAACAAACCCTAGTTTGAGGATAGAACTATGGATTCTCAAAATCCAGTATCGCCAGGCCTAGTTACTCTCTTGCCCCAACTTATGCAGGGTACGAATTTGTTGAGTTCGATCAGTACTATAAGCCTAAGTATTTTATTGATCAGGCGGCACCCAGATTTGAACTGGGGATAAAGGATTTGCAGTCCCCTGCCTTACCGCTTGGCCATGCCGCCAAAAAATCCGATCTAAAATAGAGAAAAGAGCAAGTATTCATCCAGGTTTTCTTACTAAAACCTCCTTTCTTTTATCTTGAATCTAATTCTACTTACTTTTTTCCAATCTTTTTCAAAAAATCTATTCCTGCTTTTTTTGAATCCAGTTTCGATTATTCTCCTCGATGGATTCTATCTTAAAACAAACATTGCTAACACTAGAAAACTTCCCTTTTCTTTCTATTGAGATGAAAAAAGAGAAAAAGTGGATTTCCAGTCACAGGCTGCAAAATTCAGAACAAATTGGAACCATTAACTAGAATTCTATTTTTTTTTTGAATTGCAGTAGTGAACGACTCTTAAATCGGTATTCTCTCCCCCCTTCCTTTTAATGGCATAATAAAATAGAATGGATTTATGCCTAATCCGTGTATAGGTAAACTACAGGTCCGAACAGCATTATTATCCATAACAGCATTATTATCCATGGATCCCCCTTATGTACATATCTCTATGGGGAATCGTGCTTTAATTTTTCATTGCATTAAATATCTTGAATAAAAAAAAGAAATTTGGTCTGATATAGAGTATGACCTGACCATCTTGGCCCACCCAAGTGAAATTACGATAAAAGCAGGGATATGTGGAGAGGTGGATAACTAGATTGGCATGTACTTAAAAAAAGGACTTACTTTATTTTAGGATTCTACAATGAAATCCTATATTTTCTAGCAATTATACTACTACGAAACAAAAAAGAACCCTCAAATTCTTATTCTTTTTTGAAATTAAACTAAGCGTGCTATTCTAAATCGAACTAAAGTCAAATTTTCTAGTGCTTATAAATTATTATATTATGGCTTTATCCCATTCATAGAAAGGAGATAAAATGAGAAATCTTTGCCATCCAATCTGATTAGTATCATAAAGTGTAAGTGGCAGAATTTTTTTCTAGGAATGTTTTATCAATTCATTTTCATTCGATTTGTACCCCTGGCAAATTCGAACTTTCGTCGAAATTGTCTCTATTCATATGTATGAAATACATATATGAAATATGTATGTGGAGTTCCCTAGAATTTCATGTGATTCAGTAAACAGAATATGGATTCCATAATTGCTAGATCGATCCATAGGGATTGATGAAGAGTGAGCTGATAATGGAATTTTTCTTCGATAAACAGGAAACTTAAGATTAAGATGCTCCGGAATGGAAATGAGGGAATGTCCACAATACCCGGATTTAGTCAGATCCAATTCGAGGGATTTTGTAGGTTCATTAATCAAGGCTTGGCAGAAGAACTTGAGAAGTTTCCAACAATTAAAGATCCAGATCACGAAATTGCATTTCAATTATTTGCGAAAGGATATCAATTGCTAGAACCCTCGATAAAAGAAAGGGATGCTGTGTATGAATCACTCACCTATTCTTCCGAATTATATGTATCTGCGAGATTAATTTTTGGTTTCGATGTGCAAAAGCAAACCATTTCTATTGGAAACATTCCTATAATGAATTCCTTAGGAACCTTTATAATAAATGGAATATACCGAATTGTGATCAATCAAATATTGCTAAGTCCTGGTATTTACTACCGCTCGGAATTAGACCATAAGGGAATTTCTATCTACACTGGGACTATAATATCAGATTGGGGAGGAAGATCGGAATTAGCAATTGATAAAAAAGAAAGGATATGGGCTCGCGTGAGTAGAAAACAAAAGATATCTATTCTAGTTCTATCATCAGCTATGGGTTCGAATCTAAAAGAAATTCTAGATAATGTTTCCTACCCTGAAATTTTCTTATCTTTCCCGAATGCTAAGGAGAAGAAGAGGATTGAGTCAAAAGAAAAAGCTATTTTGGAGTTTTATCAACAATTTGCTTGTGTAGGTGGGGACCTGGTATTTTCGGAGTCCTTATGTGAGGAATTACAAAAGAAATTTTTTCAACAAAAATGTGAATTAGGAAGGATTGGTCGACGAAATATGAATCGGAGACTGAATCTTGATATACCTCAGAACAATACATTCTTGTTACCACGAGATGTATTGGCCGCTACGGATCATTTGATTGGAATGAAATTTGGAACGGGTATACTTGACGATGACGATATGAATCACTTGAAAAATAAACGTATTCGTTCGGTTGCGGATCTGTTACAAGATCAATTCGGACTGGCTCTTGGTCGTTTACAACATGCGGTTCAAAAAACTATCCGTAGAGTATTCATACGTCAATCGAAACCGACTCCACAAACTTTGGTAACTCCAACTTCAACTTCGATTTTATTAATAACTACTTATGAGACCTTTTTTGGCACATACCCCTTATCTCAAGTTTTTGATCAAACCAATCCATTGACACAAACTGTTCATGGGCGAAAAGTGAGTTGTTTGGGTCCTGGAGGATTGACGGGGAGAACTGCAAGTTTTCGGAGCCGAGATATTCATCCGAGTCACTATGGGCGTATTTGTCCAATTGACACGTCCGAAGGAATCAATGTTGGACTTACTGGATCCTTAGCTATTCATGCGAGAATTGACCACTGGTGGGGGTCCATAGAGAGTCCCTTTTATGAAATATCTGAGAAAGCAAAAGAAAAAAAAGAGAGACAGGTGGTTTATTTATCACCAAATAGAGATGAATATTATATGATAGCAGCAGGAAATTCTTTGTCCTTGAATCAGGGTATTCAGGAAGAACAGGTTGTTCCAGCTAGATACCGTCAAGAATTCCTGACTATTGCATGGGAACAGATTCATGTTAGAAGTATTTTTCCTTTCCAATATTTTTCTATTGGAGGTTCTCTCATTCCTTTTATTGAGCATAATGATGCGAATCGGGCTTTAATGAGTTCTAATATGCAGCGCCAAGCAGTTCCGCTTTCTCGGTCCGAGAAGTGCATTGTTGGAACTGGATTGGAACGCCAAACAGCTCTAGATTCGAGGGTTTCCGTTATAGCCGAACGCGAGGGAAAGATCATTTCTACTGATAGTCACAAGATCCTTTTATCAAGTAGTGGGAAGACTATAAGTATTCCTTTAGTTACCCATCGGCGCTCTAACAAAAATACTTGTATGCACCAAAAACCTCGGGTTCTGCGGGGTAAATCCATTAAAAAAGGACAAATTTTAGCGGAGGGAGCTGCTACAGTTGGTGGGGAACTTGCTTTAGGAAAAAACGTATTAGTAGCTTATATGCCATGGGAAGGTTACAATTTTGAAGACGCAGTACTAATTAGCGAACGTTTGGTATATGAGGATATTTATACTTCTTTTCACATCCGAAAATATGAAATTCAGACGGATACGACAAGCCAAGGCTCCGCTGAAAAAATTACTAAAGAAATACCACATCTAGAAGAACATTTACTCCGCAATTTGGACAGAAATGGAGTTGTTAGGTTGGGATCCTGGGTAGAAACTGGCGATATTTTAGTAGGTAAATTAACGCCTCAGATAGCGAGCGAATCGTCGTATATCGCGGAAGCTGGGTTATTACGGGCCATATTTGGCCTTGAGGTATCCACTTCAAAAGAAACTTCTCTCAAACTACCTATAGGTGGAAGAGGGCGCGTTATCGATGTGAAATGGATCCAGAGGGACCCCCTAGACATAATGGTTCGTGTATATATTTTACAGAAACGCGAAATCAAAGTTGGGGATAAAGTAGCCGGAAGACACGGGAATAAGGGGATCATTTCCAAAATTTTGCCCAGGCAAGATATGCCCTATTTGCAAGATGGAACACCTGTTGATATGGTCTTCAATCCCTTAGGAGTACCCTCACGAATGAATGTGGGACAAATATTTGAAAGCTCGCTCGGATTAGCCGGGGATCTGCTAAAGAAACATTATAGAATAGCACCCTTTGATGAGAGATATGAGCAAGAGGCTTCAAGAAAACTTGTGTTTTCAGAATTATATGAAGCCAGTAAACAAACAAAAAATCCATGGGTATTTGAACCCGAGTACCCGGGAAAAAGCAGAATATTTGATGGAAGAACAGGAGACCCCTTCGAACAACCTGTTCTAATAGGGAAGTCCTATATCTTAAAATTAATTCATCAAGTTGATGAGAAAATCCATGGACGTTCTACTGGGCCCTACTCACTTGTTACACAACAACCCGTTAGAGGAAGAGCCAAGCAAGGGGGACAACGAGTAGGAGAAATGGAAGTTTGGGCTTTAGAAGGATTTGGTGTTGCTCATATTTTACAAGAGATACTTACTTATAAATCTGATCATCTTATAGCTCGCCAAGAAATACTTAATGCTACGATCTGGGGAAAAAGAGTACCTAATCACGAGTATCCTCCAGAATCTTTTCGAGTGCTCGTTCGAGAACTACGATCTTTGGCTCTAGAACTGAATCATTTCCTTGTATCTGAGAAGAACTTCCAGGTTAATAGGGAGGAAGTTTGATCGGAATAAATATAAATTCTTTTCTTATTTATGATTGACCAATATAAACATCAACAACTTCAAATTGGACTCGTTTCCCCTCAACAAATAAAGGCTTGGGCTAACAAAAACCTACCTAATGGGGAAGTCGTTGGCGAAGTCACAAGGCCCTCTACTTTTCATTATAAAACCGATAAACCAGAAAAAGATGGATTGTTTTGCGAAAGAATCTTTGGACCCATAAAAAGCGGAATTTGTGCTTGTGGAAATTCTCGAGCGAGCGGAGCTGAAAACGAAGAGGAAAGATTTTGCCAAAAATGCGGGGTAGAATTTGTTGATTCTCGGATACGAAGATATCAAATGGGATACATCAAACTCGCATGTCCCGCGACTCATGTGTGGTATTTGAAAGGTCTTCCTAGTTATATCGCGAACCTTTTAGATAAACCCCTTAAGAAATTGGAGGGCCTAGTATACGGCGATTTCTCTTTTGCTAGGCCCAGCGCTAAAAAACCTACTTTCTTACGATTACGAGGTTTATTCGAAGATGAAATTGCATCCTGTAACCACAGCATTTCTCCCTTTTTTTCTACCCCAGGCTTTGCAACATTTCGAAATCGGGAAATTGCGACAGGAGCAGGTGCTATTAGAGAACAATTAGCAGATTTGGATTTGCGAATTATTATAGAGAATTCCTTGGTCGAATGGAAGGAATTAGAAGACGAGGGGTATAGTGGAGATGAATGGGAAGATAGAAAAAGACGAATAAGAAAAGTTTTTTTGATTAGACGCATGCAATTGGCGAAACATTTTATTCAAACAAATGTAGAACCAGAATGGATGGTTTTGTGCTTATTACCAGTTCTTCCTCCCGAATTGAGACCCATTGTTTATAGGTCTGGGGATAAAGTAGTGACTTCGGATATTAATGAACTTTATAAGAGAGTTATTCGTCGGAACAACAACCTTGCCTATCTATTAAAAAGAAGTGAATTAGCGCCAGCAGATTTAGTAATGTGCCAGGAAAAATTGGTACAAGAAGCCGTGGATACACTTCTTGATAGTGGGTCCCGCGGGCAACCAACGAGGGATGGTCACAATAAAGTATACAAATCACTTTCAGATGTAATTGAAGGTAAAGAGGGAAGGTTTCGCGAGACTCTGCTTGGAAAACGGGTCGATTACTCGGGGCGTTCTGTCATTGTTGTGGGTCCTTCGCTTTCATTACATCAATGTGGATTACCTCTAGAGATAGCAATAAAGCTTTTTCAGCTATTTGTAATTCGCGATTTAATCACGAAACGCGCTACTTCTAATGTCAGGATTGCTAAAAGGAAAATTTGGGAAAAGGAACCCATTGTATGGGAAATACTTCAAGAAGTTATGCGGGGACATCCTGTACTGTTGAATAGAGCACCTACCCTGCATAGATTAGGCATACAGGCCTTCCAACCTACTTTAGTGGAGGGGCGTACTATTTGTTTACACCCATTAGTGTGTAAGGGTTTCAATGCGGACTTTGATGGGGATCAAATGGCTGTTCATCTACCTTTATCCTTGGAAGCTCAGGCGGAAGCCCGTTTACTTATGTTTTCTCATATGAATCTCCTATCTCCCGCTATTGGGGATCCTATTTGCGTACCGACCCAAGACATGCTTATCGGACTTTATGTATTAACGATTGGAAACCGTCGGGGTATTTGTGCAAATAGATATAATAGTTGCGCAAACTATCCAAATCAAAAAGTAAACTACAATAATAATAATTATAAGTATACAAAAGATAAAGAACCCCATTTTTCTAATTCCTATGATGCACTGGGAGCTTATAGACAGAAACGAATCAGTTTAGACAGTCCCTTGTGGCTCCGATGGAAACTAGATCAACGCGTCATTGGGTCAAGAGAAGTTCCGATTGAAGTTCAATATGAATCTTTGGGGACTTATCATGAGATTTATGCCCACTATCTAATAGTGGGAAATAGAAAAAAAGAAATCCGTTCTATATACATTCGAAGCACTCTTGGTCATATTTCTTTTTATAGAGAAATAGAGGAAGCCATACAAGGATTTAGTCAGGCCTATTCATACACTATCTAAACAAGGAAGTTAGATTCGGCGATGCCCCTCCCTTTCGGGGGGCATTCCGATTTCGCTAGTATCATCATTTTTGCCGCGCGAATCCAGATTGAGATTAAGGAAAGGAAGTTAATTAAATTTTCGAATCACTGACTCAGGCCCATTGTCGAATCCTACTCAGCAATTGTCGAATCCTACTCAGCCGAAAAAGGGGGTACTTATGTATGGCGGAACGGGCCAATCTGGTCTTTCATAATAAAGAGATAGACGGAACTGCTATGAAACGACTTATTAGCAGATTAATAGATCATTTCGGAATGGGATATACATCCCATATACTGGATCAAATAAAGACTCTGGGCTTTCATCAAGCCACTACTACATCGATTTCATTAGGAATCGAGGATCTTTTAACAATACCATCTAAGGGATGGTTAGTGCAAGACGCGGAACAACAGAGTTTTCTTTTGGAGAAACACTATTATTATGGGGCTGTACACGCGGTAGAAAAATTACGCCAATCCGTTGAGATATGGTATGCTACAAGTGAATATTTGAAACAAGAAATGAATTCGAATTTTCGGATAACGGATCCTTCTAATCCAGTCTATCTAATGTCTTTTTCAGGAGCCAGAGGAAATGCATCTCAGGTACACCAATTAGTAGGTATGAGAGGATTAATGGCGGATCCTCAAGGACAAATGATTGATTTACCTATTCAAAGCAATTTACGCGAGGGACTTTCTTTGACAGAATATATAATTTCCTGCTACGGAGCCCGCAAAGGGGTTGTAGATACTGCTGTACGAACAGCGGATGCTGGATATCTTACACGTAGACTTGTTGAAGTAGTTCAACATATTATTGTGCGTAGAAGAGATTGTGGTACTATCCAAGGTATTTCTTTGAGTCCTCAAAATGGGATGACGGAAAAACTTTTTGTCCAAACACTAATTGGTCGTGTATTAGCAGACGATATATATATTGGTTCACGATGCATTGCCGCTCGAAATCAAGATATTGGAATTGGATTAGTCAATCGATTCATAACTGCCTTTCGAGCACAACCATTTCGAGCACAACCAATATATATTAGAACCCCCTTTACTTGCCGGAGCACATCTTGGATCTGTCAATTATGTTATGGTCGGAGTCCCACTCATGGCGATCTGGTCGAATTGGGGGAAGCCGTAGGTATTATTGCAGGTCAATCAATTGGGGAGCCAGGGACTCAACTAACATTAAGAACTTTTCATACTGGCGGAGTATTCACAGGGGGTACTGCCGACCTTGTACGATCCCCTTCGAATGGAAAAATCCAATTCAATGAAGATTTGGTTCACCCCACACGTACCCGTCATGGGCAGCCTGCTTTTCTATGTTATATAGACTTGCATGTAACTATTCAGAGTCAGGATATTCTATATAGTGTGAATATTCCCTCAAAAAGCTTGATTCTAGTGCAAAATGATCAGTATGTAGAATCCGAACAAGTAATTGCGGAGATTCGTGCCGGAACGTCCACTTTGCATTTTAAAGAAAAAGTACAAAAGCATATTTATTCCGAATCAGACGGGGAAATGCACTGGAGTACTGATGTTTACCATGCGCCCGAATATCAATATGGTAATCTTCGTCGATTACCAAAAACAAGCCATTTATGGATATTGTCAGTAAGTATGTGCAGATCCAGTATAGCGTCTTTTTCGCTCCACAAGGATCAAGATCAAATGAATACTTATTCTTTTTCTGTTGACGGAAGATATCTCTTTGACCTCTCAATGGCTAATGATCAAGTAAGACATAGACTGTTGGATACTTTTGGTAAAAAAGATAGGGAAATTCTTGATTATTCAACGCCGGATCGAATCATGTCCAATGGCCATTGGAATTTTGTCTATCCTTCTATTCTTCAAGATAATTCGGATTTGTTGGCGAAAAAGCGAAGAAATGGGTTCGTCATTCCATTACAATATCATCAAGAACAAGAGAAAGAACTAATATCCTGTTTGGGGATTTCGATTGAAATACCCTTTATGGGTGTTTTACGTAGAAATACTATTTTTGCTTATTTTGACGATCCACGATACAGAAAAGATAAAAAGGGTTCAGGAATTGTTAAATTTAGATATAGGACCCTAGAGGACGAATATAGGACTCGAGAGGAAGACTCAGAGGACGAATATGGGAGCCCAGAGAACGAATATAGGACCCGAGAGGAAGAATATGAAACCCTAGAAGACGAATATAGGACTCGAGAGGACGAATATGAAACCCTAGAAGATGAATATGGGATCCTAGAGGACGAATATGAAGCCCTAGAAGACGAATATGGGATCCTAGAGGATGAATATAGGACTGGAGAGAAAGACTCAGAAGACGAATATGGGAGCCCAGAGAACGAATATAGAACCCGAGAGGACGAATATGGAACTCTAGAGGAAGACTCAGAGGACGAATATGGGAGCCCGGAGGAAGGCTCAGAGGACGAATATGGGACTTTAGAGGAAGACTCAGAAGAAGACTCAGAGGACGAATACGGGAGCCCAGAGGAAGATTCCATCTTAAAAAAAGAGGGTTTGATTGAGCATCGAGGAACAAAAGAATTTAGTCTAAAATACCAAAAAGAACTAGATCGGTTTTTTTTCATTCTTCAAGAACTGCATATCTTGCCGAGATCCTCATCCCTAAAGGTACTTGATAATAGTATCATTGGAGTGGATACACAACTCACAAAAAATACAAGAAGTCGACTAGGTGGATTGGTCCGAGTGAAGAGAAAAAAAAGCCATACGGAACTCAAAATCTTTTCCGGAGATATGCATTTTCCTGAAGAGGCGGATAAGATATTAGGTGGTAGTTTGATACCACCAGAAAGAGAAAAGAAAGATTCTAAGGAATCAAAAAAAAGGAAAAATTGGGTCTATGTTCAACGGAAAAAAATTCTCAAGAGCAAGGAAAAGTATTTTGTTTCGGTTCGACCTGCAGTCGCATATGAAATGGACGAAGGGAGAAATTTAGCAACACTTTTCCCGCAAGATCTCTTGCAAGAAGAGGATAATTTCCAACTTCGACTTGTCAATTTTATTTCTCATGAAAATAGCAAGTTAACTCAAAGAATTTATCATACGAATAGTCAATTTGTTCGAACTTGCTTAGTAGTGAATTGGGAACAAGAAGAAAAAGAGGAGGCTCGTGCTTCCCTTGTTGAGGTAAGAGCAAATGATCTGATTCGCGATTTCCTAAGAATTGAGTTAGTCAAGTCCACTATTTCGTATACACGAAGAAGGTATGATAGGACAAGTGCAGGACCGATTCCCAATAATAGGTTAGATCGCACCAATTCCTTTTATTCCAAGGCGAAGATTCAATCACTTAGCCAACATCAAGAAGCTATTGGCACCTTGTTGAATCGAAATAAAGAATACCAATCTTTGATGATTTTGTCGGCATCCAACTGTTCTCGAATTGGTTTATTCAAGAATTCGAAATATCCCAATGCGGTAAAAGAATCGAATCCTAGAATTCCTATTCGAGATATTTTTTGGCCCTTAGCCGCTATTGTACCTAGTATATCGAATTTTTCTTCATCTTACTATTTACTAACGCATAATCAGATCCTGTTAAAAAAATATTTGTTCCTTGACAATTTGAAACAAACCCTCCAAGTACTTCAAGGGCTTAAATACTCTTTAATAGATGAAAATCAAAGGATTTCGAATTTCGATAGTAACATCATGTTGGATCCATTCCATTTGAATTGGCACTTTCTCCATCATGATTCTTGGGAGGAGACATCGGCAATAATTCACCTTGGACAATTTATTTGCGAAAATGTATGTCTATTTAAATCGCACATAAAAAAATCAGGTCAAATTTTCATTGTTAATATTGATTCCTTTGTTATAAGAGCAGCTAAGCCTTATTTGGCCACTACAGGAGCAACTGTTCATGGTCATTATGGAGAAATCCTTTACAAAGGAGATAGGTTAGTTACGTTTATATATGAAAAATCGAGATCTAGTGACATAACGCAAGGTCTTCCAAAAGTAGAACAAATCTTTGAAGCGCGTTCAATTGATTCACTATCGCCGAATCTCGAAAGGAGAATTGAGGATTGGAATGAGCGTATACCAAGAATTCTTGGGGTCCCCTGGGGATTCTTGATTGGAGCTGAGCTAACCATAGCCCAAAGTCGTATCTCTTTGGTTAATAAGATCCAAAAGGTTTATCGATCCCAAGGGGTACAGATCCATAATAGACATATAGAGATTATTATACGCCAAGTAACATCAAAAGTGCGGGTTTCCGAAGATGGAATGTCTAATGTTTTTTCACCTGGGGAATTAATCGGACTATTACGAGCAGAACGAGCAGGACGAGCTTTGGATGAATCGGTCTATTATCGGGCAATCTTATTGGGAATAACAAGGGCTTCCCTGAATACCCAAAGTTTCATATCTGAAGCAAGTTTTCAAGAAACTGCTCGAGTTTTAGCAAAAGCTGCCCTACGAGGTCGTATTGATTGGTTGAAAGGCCTGAAAGAAAACGTAGTTCTGGGGGGGATTATACCTGTTGGTACCGGATTCCAAAAATTTGTGCATCATTCCCCACAAGACAAGAACCTTTATTTTGAAATTCAAAAAAAAAATCTATTCGCGTCGGAAATGAGAGATATTTTGTTTCTCCATACAGAATTAGTTTCTTCTGATTCTGATGTAACAAACAATTTCTATGAGACATCAGAACCCCCATTTATACGATTTAAGGATACATAAAGCAGATTTTTTTATTTAAACTAGACTTTTGACCTTAGAACACTAACAGGTCAGATTTTAGATTTTTATTTTATTTTAATAAGTAAAAGAAGTCAGTTAATTCATTAAGGTTACGTTTATACCATGTATCAATAGCCAATTCTCAGTGGAAGGTTACATCGGAACAATTATTATTTATTTCAAGCTATTTCGGCTCTTTCTTAATTTTCAAAAAAAAAAAGAAATAAATTCCGTAATGGAATGGTAGGATGAAAAAAAAGAAATAAATTCCGTAATGGAATGGTAGGATGAAAAAAAAAGAAAAAATCAAAAGGAAGTGTGGAAAAAATGACAAGAAGATATTGGAACATCAATTTGAAAGAGATGATAGAAGCGGGAGTTCATTTTGGTCATGGTATTAAGAAATGGAATCCTAAAATGGCCCCTTACATCTCGGCAAAGCGTAAAGGTACTCATATTACAAATCTCGCTAGAACGGCTCGTTTTTTATCAGAAGCTTGTGATTTAGTTTTTGATGCAGCAAGTCAGGGAAAAAGCTTTTTAATTGTTGGTACCAAAAAAAGAGCAGCGGATTTAGTAGCATCAGCTGCAATAAGGGCTCGTTGTCATTATGTTAATAAAAAGTGGTTCAGTGGTATGTTAACGAATTGGTCGATTACGAAAACTAGACTTTCTCAATTTAGAGACTTAAGAGCAGAAGAAAAGATGGGAAAATTCCACCATCTCCCAAAAAGAGATGTGGCAATCTTGAAGAGAAAATTATCTACCTTGCAAAGATATCTCGGCGGGATCAAATATATGACGAGGTTGCCGGACATTGTGATCGTCCTTGATCAGCAAAAAGAGTATATAGCTCTTCGGGAATGTGCCATTTTGGGGATTCCTACTATTTCTTTAGTCGATACAAATTGTGACCCAGATCTCGCAAATATATCGATTCCAGCCAACGATGACACTATGACTTCAATTCGATTGATTCTTAACAAATTAGTATTTGCAATTTGTGAGGGCCGTTCTCTCTATATAAGAAATCGTTGATTAAGAAGAATAGTTCATTCTTGGGTAACTGCGTAGATTTATGGGATCACTTACTATTCTTTTTTGTTTTGCATAGATAAAAGAAGGGGAATATTGATATATATTAGAGGGTATTGATATATATTATCATCTGATGTGATTTCTTGGTATCCTAAATATAAGATTAATACTTCAAGTTGCTGAGTTGAGAAAGAGATGGTTGAATCAAAAGAATTCCTTTTTTGAAGTTCAATTTTTATCAGAGGACAATATGAATATTATACCATGTTCCGTTAAAACACTCAAGGGGTTATATGATATATCGGGTGTAGAAGTAGGCCAACACTTCTATTGGCAAATAGGAGGTTTCCAAATTCATGCCCAAGTACTCATCACTTCTTGGGTCGTAATTACTATCTTGCTAGGTTCAGTTATCATAGCTGTTCGGAATCCACAAACCATCCCGACCGACGGTCAGAATTTCTTCGAATATGTGCTTGAGTTTATTCGAGACTTGAGCAAAACTCAGATTGGAGAAGAATATGGTCCCTGGGTTCCCTTTATTGGAACTATGTTCCTTTTTATTTTTGTTTCGAATTGGTCGGGTGCTCTTTTACCTTGGAAAATTATACAGTTACCCCATGGGGAATTAGCAGCACCCACGAATGATATAAATACTACTGTTGCTTTAGCTTTACTCACATCAGCGGCATATTTTTATGCGGGTCTTAGCAAAAAAGGATTGAGTTATTTCGAGAAATATATTAAACCAACTCCAATTCTTTTACCAATTAACATCCTAGAAGATTTCACAAAACCATTATCGCTTAGTTTTCGACTTTTCGGGAATATATTGGCGGATGAATTAGTCGTTGTTGTTCTTGTTTCTTTAGTCCCCTTAGTAGTCCCTATACCGGTCATGTTTCTTGGATTATTTACAAGCGGTATTCAAGCTCTTATTTTTGCAACGTTAGCCGCAGCCTATATAGGTGAATCCATGGAAGGTCATCATTGAATTGACTAGTTTTCAAAATAGTCTTTTTTTTTAGCTTAGCTCAATTCATGCATGGTTCCAGATAATCCGCTTGGTTGGAAAACTAAATAGTTAGAAATGCGTATGAATATACAACCTAGAGTTGTAGGAGAGAGAATAGACTATATTACGGAATTGTCAAAGTATATATGCATTAAGGGGGGCGGAGTCAGGCTAGATCTATATCCTTAATGTCTATAAGTCCAGTCATCTTTTGTGCGGGTTTTTAAGGAATGATTTTAGAATCCGATTCATCAATAGAAAATGAGAAAATACGCAAAATAGAAGAAACAAATGTATATGGGATATTATATATTCCTAAGTTAGATTCATTATCTAATCCGATATATCGAATTCCCTCTATATGGAATTGGATTCCATATCCAGTTCTATGCAGCATATTGTTATCAATTGTATATCTTGATTTAATTCCTATTGGATTTGGATTAGGTCGATTTCAATAGGGGTTCTTCCTCTATTTCGTCTTTTATTATGGATTAGATGATAGGGGAAAAAATAGGAACTCAAGGATATCGAAGAGTAAAGAAAGAAGAATGGAATGAAAGAGTGGTTGGTTGGAAAGAAAGAGAAATAGAATAATGAGAATCATATGGATTTACACAAACCTCTAATGATTAGAAACTAAAAATGAGATCTCGAAGTAGTTCGGACAATTCAGATTATCATTTCAATTTGTACTTTTTAGTTACTTCTCCCCAATAGAGCTTAGAAGTAAGAATTTCTTGGTTGATTGTATCCTTAACCATTTCTTTTTTTTTTTGACACGAGGAACTCACCATGAATCCACTAATTGCTGCTGCTTCCGTTATTGCTGCTGGATTGGCCGTAGGGCTTGCTTCTATTGGGCCTGGAGTTGGTCAAGGTACTGCTGCAGGACAAGCTGTAGAAGGTATTGCGAGACAGCCAGAAGCAGAAGGTAAAATACGAGGTACTTTATTGCTTAGTCTAGCTTTTATGGAAGCTTTAACAATTTATGGACTAGTTGTGGCACTAGCGCTTTTATTTGCGAACCCTTTTGTTTAATCCTAAAAAAGAAAATGAGTCCTTTAGATTAGATACTTTTTTCTTTTTTTAGTAAATTGGTATTTGCTTCTGCAATTCCAATTATATCAATACTTTACTCCTATTTATTACTCCTGGAATTACCTATTTATCGGGACAGACAATACCCCACCCCAGGAAGGGCTGATTTGAGGATGATCAATTTAGAGGATATGCTCGCCTTCTTCCTTCCCGTCCTTAGTTTAGGACAGTGGAAAGTCTTTTTCCTTTTATTTTAGGAATTTTTGGAACATTTCAACAAAGGAGTCTTTCACAGGTCAAACGAGACCTAAGACTTAATCTAAAAGAAATTATTAGATTGAATCTATTTGCATTAAAAAAAATTACATTAAAAAAACCGATCAAAAAAGGGCGAGCGAAGTAAGTGATCGAAAAACTTTGCTCTTTGTTCGTCCTATCTATAAGAGGAGAGCATATGAAAAATGTAACCCATTCTTTCGTTTTTTTAGCTCACTGGCCATCCGCTGGGAGTTTCGGGCTTAATACCGATATTTTAGCAACAAATCTAATAAATCTAACTGTAGTGGTTGGTGTATTGATTTTTTTTGGAAAGGGAGTGTGTGCGAGTTGTCTATTTCAAGAATAGATTGGATCTATCCGGCTGCACTTTAAAATATTTTTTAGTATTTTTTGGATAAATAAGAAAAAGGTGCACGATCTCGACGAATTACTTCTGAATAAATTCAGAAATCATATGGAAGAACCATAGCATTTCGCGACTCATTGGTAAATCAACTTTGATTCTCTATAGACCAATAATGTGAGACCATTAACACGGTTAAAGCTAAACTGCTTGAAGTCCAGGCAAAAAGGGGTACTCTTTCTACAACTATATTAGTATTAGTACCGAAATGCTTTAAACGGGAAATAGCTAATGTAGAATTTATCTGATATAAAACACTCATATCGATAAAATGGTTTGAACTATTTACTAGAATACTAGAAGGGCACCCTGCCCTTTTTTATCCAATGCCGAATCGACGACCTATGTATAAAATAAAAAAAAGAGAAATTTTTTGGATTTGAAGAAAAAAAAAGAATTCTATCAATTTTCATTTTCCATTTATTTAGTTAGTTTTTCTTAATGAAATTGAAATTATTAACTAAAGGGCAAATACAAATAAAGAAACAACTTTGCTGACCATGATAGATTTTTATCTAGGCGGAAGAGTCCTCTTAATATTTATCTAGTCTTATATTCTTAATATGGGTTTCGGTATATTGAAATATAAACAGAAAAGAGAAGATAGAGGATAGGCTCATTACATAAAAAAAAAGATATGGAAATAGCCATAGCAAAAAAAGAAAAAAAAGGAGCGTGAGAGCCAAATGAATCGAAAGATTCATGTTTGGTTCGGGAAGAGATCATAAAAATTGTAAACTTAATAGCAAGATAATCTACTTTCATTAAAAGATTTATTAGATAATCGAAAACAGAGAATCTTGAGTACTATTCGAAATTCGGAAGAATTGCGTAGAGGGACCATTGAGCAGCTCGAAAAAGCTCGGGTTCGATTACAGAAAGTCGAACTAGAAGCGGATGAGTATCGAATGAATGGATACTCTGAGATAGAACGAGAAAAAGCAAATTTGATTAATGCTACTTCTATTAGTTTGGAACAATTAGAAAAGTCTAAAAATGAAATCCTTTATTTTGAAAAACAAAGGGCGATGAATCAGGTCCGACAACGGGTTTTCCAACAGGCCGTACAAGGAGCTCTAGGAACTCTGAATAGTTGTTTGAATACCGAGTTACATTTCCGTACGATTCGTGCTAATATTGGCATTCTAGGGGCCATAGAATCGAAGAAATAATTAAATTAATTAGACCTTGAACTTCTACTTTCGTTTAGAATTTAGGCATTATTTTTCCCCTTGCTTCCGAAAAAAAGAGTCAAGAAACACTAATGGCAACCCTTCGAGTCGACGAAATTCATAAAATTCTCCGCGAACGTATTGAACAATATAATAGGAAAGTAGGGATTGAGAATATCGGTCGCGTAATTCAAGTGGGGGATGGGATTGCTCGTATTATAGGTCTTGGTGGAATAATGTCAGGTGAATTAGTCGAATTTGCAGAAGGGACTAGGGGTATTGCTCTGAATTTGGAATCCAAAAATGTTGGGATTGTATTAATGGGCGATGGGTTGATGATACAAGAGGGAAGTTTTGTAAAAGCAACAGGAAGAATTGCTCAGATACCCGTGAGCGAGGCTTACTTGGGTCGTGTTATAAATGCTCTGGCTAAACCTATTGATGGGAGAGGCGAAATTGTAGCTTCGGAATCTCGCTTAATTGAATCTCCTGCTCCGGGTATAATTTCCAGGCGTTCCGTATATGAACCCCTTCAAACAGGGCTTATTGCTATCGATTCGATGATCCCCATAGGGCGCGGTCAGCGAGAGTTAATTATTGGGGACAGACAGACTGGCAAAACAGCAGTAGCCACAGATACAATTCTCAATCAAAAAGGGCAAGATGTAATATGTGTTTATGTAGCTATCGGTCAAAGAGCATCCTCCGTGGCTCAAGTAGTAACTACTTTCCATGAAGAGGGGGCCATGGAATACACTATTGTAGTAGCTGAAATGG